TGAATATACACATGGTAATGTTCATCTATTACCAAAAACAAGTCATTTATGGATATTAGCAGGAGGTCCGTGCAGATCCAGTATAGTGTCTTTTTCGCTCCACAAAGATCAAGATCAAATGAATGTTCGTTCTTTTTCTTTCGAAGAAAGATATATCTTTGACCTCTCAATGACTAATCATCGAGTAAGACATAAATTGTTGGATACTTCTGGTAAAAAAGATAGGGAAATTCTTGACTATTCAAGACCTGATCGAATCATATCCAATGGTCATTGGAATTTCATATATCCTTCTATTCTCCAAGAAAATTCTGATTTCTTGGCGAAAAAACGAAGAAATAGATTCATTATCCCATTACAATATGATCAAGAACGAGATAAAGAACTAATGCCCTGTTTTGGTATTTCGATTGAAATACCCATAAATGGTATTTTACGTAGAAATAGTATTCTTGCTTATTTTGATGATCCACGATACAGAAGAAATAGTTCAGGAATTACTAAATATGGGACCATAGAGGTAGATTCAATCATAAAAAAAGAGGATTTGATTGAGTATCGAAGAGCAAAAGAATTTAGTCCGAAATACCAGAAAGTAGATCGGTTTTTTTTCATTCTCGAAGAAGTGCATATCTTACCCGGATCTTCGTTCATAATGGTCCAGAACAATAGTATCATTGGAGTAGATACACAACTCGCTTTAAATACAAGAAGCCGGGTAGGCGGATTAGTCCGAGTGGAGAGAAAAAAAAAAAGTATTGAACTGAAAATCTTTTCTGGAGATATTCATTTTCCTGGAGAAACAGATAAGATATCCAGGCACAGCGGCATTTTGATACCACCGGAGACGGAAAAAAAAAATTCTAAGAAATCAAAAAAAATTAAAAATTGGATCTATGTCCAACGGATCACACCCACCAAGAAAAAGTATTTTGTTTCGGTTCGGTCCGTAGTCACATATGAAATAGCTGATGGGATAAATTTAGCAACACTTTTCCCTCGGGATCTCTTGCAGGAAAAGGATAATGTCCAACTTAGAGTTGTCAATTATATCCTTTATGGAAATGGCAAGTCAATTCGAGGAATTTATCACACAAGTATTCAATTAGTTCGGACTTGCTTAGTATTGAATTGGGACCAAGAAAAAAATGGTTCTATAGAAGAGGTTCATGCTTCCTTTGTTGAGGTAAGGACAAATGATCTGATTCGCGATTTCATAAGAATTGAGTTAGTCAAGTCCACTATTTCGTATACCGGAAAAAGGTATGATAGGGCAAGTTCCGTATTGATTTCCGATAATGGATTAGATCGCACCAACATCAATCCTTTTTATTCCAAGGCGAAGATTCAATCACTTACCCAACATCAAGTAACTATTGGTATTGGTACGTTGTTGAATCGAAATAATGAATGCCAATCTTTGATAATTTTGTCATCATCCAATTGTTCTCGAATTCGTCCATTCAATGGTTCGAAATATAACAATGTGACAAAAGAATCAGATCCCATAATCCAAATTAAGGATTTGCTGGGTCCCTTAGGGACTATTGTCCCTAAAATAGCGAATTTTTTTTCATCTTACTATTTAATAACTCATAATCATATCTTGTTAAAGAAATATTTGTTACGTGACAATTTTAAACAGACTTTCCAAGTACTTAAATACTGTTTAATAGATGAAAATAGGGGGATTTATAATCCCGATCCATGCGGTAACATAATTTTGAATCCATTCCATTTGAATTGGTGCTTTCTCCATCACGATTATTGTGAAGAGACATTTACAATAATTAGCCTTGGACAATTTATTTGTGAAAATGTATGTCTATTCAAATACGAATCACACGTAAAAAAATCTGGTCAAATTTTAATTGTTCATGTTGACTCCTTAGTTATAAGATCAGCTAAACCCTATTTGGCCACTCCAGGAGCAACTGTTCATAGCCATTATGGAGAAATCCTTTACGAAGGAGATACATTAGTTACATTTATATATGAAAAATCGAGATCTGGTGACATAACGCAAGGTCTTCCAAAAGTGGAACAAATCTTAGAAGTGCGTTCGATTGATTCAATATCGATGAACCTAGAAAGGAGAGTTGAAGGTTGGAACGAACGTATACAAAGAATTCTTGGAATCCCCTGGGGATTCTTGATTGGAGCTGAGCTAACCATAGCCCAAAGTCGTATCTCTTTGGTTAATAAGATCCAAAAGGTTTATCGATCCCAGGGGGTACAGATCCATAATAGACATATAGAAATTATTGTACGTCAAGTAACATCAAAAGTGTTGGTTTCAGAAGATGGAATGTCTAATGTTTTTTTACCTGGAGAATTTATCGGCTTTTTGCGAGCGGAACGAGCAGGGCGTGCTTTGGACGAAGCGATCTGTTATCGGGCAATCTTATTGGGAATAACGAGGGCATCTCTAAATACTCAAAGTTTCATATCCGAAGCAAGTTTTCAAGAAACCGCTCGAGTTTTAGCAAAAGCTGCTCTACGAGGTCGTATTGATTGGTTGAAAGGCCTGAAAGAGAACGTTGTTCTGGGGGGGATTATACCTGTTGGTACCGGATTCAAAAAATTAGTACACCCTTCAAGGCAAGACAAGAACATTCATTTGGAAATAAGAGATATTTTGTTACACCATAGAGAATTATTTTGTTCTTACGTCCAAAACAATTTCCATGAGACAAATTTCCATGAGACATCAGAACAATCATTTACGCGATTTAATGATTCCTAAGAGCAGATTCTTTTCTTTCACTTTAACTATCTTTCAATTATCTGGTCCGATTATTGATTTGGTAAAAAATAAAATAAGTAATTAAGGTAATAAATAAAATAAGTAATTAAAAGAAATTAATGGTTTGGGTCGTGTATCAACGGTCAATCCCCCGTAGAAGGTTCCATCGGAACAATTATTTATTTCAGGTTACCTCGTCTCTTTGTTAAAAAAAAAAGGAAGTCTGGGGAAAAATGACAAGAAGATATTGGAACATCAATTTGGAAGAGATGATGGAAGCAGGAGTTCATTTTGGTCATGGTACTAAGAAATGGAATCCTAGAATGGCCCCTTACATCTCCGCAAAGCGTAAAGGTATTCATATTACAAATCTCACTAGAACTGCTCGTTTTTTATCAGAAACCTGTGATTTAGTTTTTGATGCAGCAAGTAGGGGAAAAAACTTCTTAATCGTTGGTACAAAAAATAAAGCAGTGGATTCAGTAGCATCAGCTGCAATAAGGGCTCGGTGTCATTATGTTAATAAAAAATGGCTTGGTGGTATGTTAACGAATTGGTCCACTACGGAAACGAGACTTCACAAGTTCAGGGACTTAAGAGCAGAACAAAAGATGGGGAAACTCAACTGTCTCCCCAAAAGAGATGCAGCAATGTTGAAGAGAAAATTATCTACCTTGCAAACATATCTCGGTGGGATCAAATATATGACGGGGTTGCCTGATATTGTGATCATCGTTGATCAGCAAGAAGAATATACGGCTCTTCGAGAATGTGTCATTTTGGGGATTCCGACAATTTGTTTAATCGATACAAATTGTGACCCAGATCTCGCAGATATTTCGATTCCAGCAAATGATGACGCTATAGCTTCAATCCGATTGATTCTTAACAAATTAGTATCTGCAATTTGTGAGGGTCGTTCTAGCTATATAAGAAATCGTTGATTATCATTAAGAATAATAAGATTAGTTAATTATTTGGCAACTCCATAGATTTATTGGATCGGTTACTATTTTTTTATTTTTTAAAAGAGATAAAAAAAGTACTGGGGATATTGATATTATGTTATGATGTTATGTAATTTCTTGGTATCGTAAATAAAATATACGATTAATGATTCAAGTTAGTGAGTTGAGAAATAGATGGTTGAATCAAAATAATTCCTTTTTTGAAGTTCAATTTCTGTCAGAGGACAATATGAATGTTATACCATGTTCCATTAAAACACTCAAAGGGTTATACGATATATCGGGTGTAGAAGTAGGCCAACATTTCTATTGGCAAATAGGAGGTTTACAAATCCATGCCCAAGTACTTATCACTTCTTGGGTCGTAATTGCTATCTTATTAGGTTCAGTCATCATAGCTGTTCGGAATCCACAAACCATTCCGACCGACGGTCAGAATTTCTTCGAATATGTCCTTGAATTTATTCGAGATTTGAGCAAAACTCAGATTGGAGAAGAATATGGTCCTTGGGTTCCCTTTATTGGAACTATGTTCTTATTTATTTTTGTTTCTAACTGGTCAGGTGCTCTTTTACCTTGGAAAATCATACAATTACCTCATGGGGAGTTAGCTGCGCCTACGAATGATATAAATACTACTGTTGCTTTAGCTTTACCCACGTCAGCGGCATATTTTTATGCGGGTCTTACCAAAAAAGGATTGGGTTATTTCGGGAAATACATTCAACCAACCCCAATACTTTTACCAATTAACATCCTAGAAGATTTCACAAAACCTTTATCTCTTAGTTTTCGACTTTTCGGGAATATATTGGCTGATGAATTAGTAGTTGTTGTTCTTGTTTCTTTAGTCCCTTCAGTAGTTCCTATACCTGTTATGTTTCTTGGATTATTTACAAGTGGTATTCAAGCTCTTATTTTTGCAACGTTAGCCGCGGCTTATATAGGTGAATCCATGGAGGGTCATCATTGACTAGTTTTCGAAATAGTATTTTTTAAGCTTATCCCAATTCATGCATGATTCAAGATAATTCACTTGGTTGGGGAACATAATAGATACAAATACAAATACGTATGAATATACGACCTAGAGTCGTAGGAAAAAAGATAGACGATATTGCGGAATTGTAAAAAAAAGATGGGTTGGGGGGGTCACACTAGATGTATGTAATCTCTATAAGTCCAGCCCCTGTGTCTCTTTCGAGGAATGATTCTAGAATCCGATTCAATATAAAATGCGGGTGGTTTACGTTATGTAAGAAACAAATGTATATGTGATATTAGATATTTACTAGTTATATAGGACTAATTCCTAATATATATATATATATTATTATATACCCTATATATATATTATTGATTGATTTGATTGCGGTTCACTGCATTTATATAGTTCCAATATAAGTCTTTCTGTTTCGTCTGTGATTGTGGATTGAACGAAATGCAAAAAAGAGATGAACTCAAGGATAGTATCCAGAAGAGAAAAGAAAGGAAAGAAGAATTGAATGAAAGAATGGTTCGAAACAAAGAAATGCAATAACTAGAACCGTATACATATGTATTTACAAAAACTCCATTATGGGTAGAAACTCAAAATGAGATATCGAAATAGTTCTGACGATTCAGTAATATTATCATTTCAATTCGGAGTTTTTAGTTATTTCGACCCGATAGATCTTAATCAGATAGATCTTAATGATAAAATCTTAATGAAAAAAAAAATGATAAAAAAAATTAAGTAAAAATTCATTGGTTGATTGTATCATTAACCATTTCTTTTTTTTTGGTGCGAGGAACTTACCATGAATCCACTGATTTCTGCCGCTTCCGTTATTGCTGCTGGACTGGCCGTAGGGCTTGCTTCTATTGGACCTGGAGTTGGTCAAGGTACTGCTGCAGGCCAAGCTGTAGAAGGTATTGCGAGACAACCAGAAGCAGAGGGTAAAATACGAGGTACTTTATTGCTTAGTCTAGCTTTTATGGAAGCTTTAACAATTTATGGACTGGTCGTGGCGTTAGCGCTTTTGTTTGCGAATCCTTTTGTTTAATCCTAGAAATGTAAAAAAGTACCTTACATACTATACTTTTTTTCTTATTTTATTAACTCGCTATATTTTTTTCTTATTTTATTAACTCAGAATTGCTGTTTGCTTCTTCTAATTATATCAACGCTTTACTCCTACAATACAATTATTTATTTGTTGAGACAATACCCCAGGAAAGGAAGGACTGTTTTGAGGATGAGTAATTACTGGATCCGCTCGTTTTCTTCCTTCGCGTACTTAGCTTAGTACAATGGAAACCTTTTTTTTACTTTTTTTAGGAATCGTTTCAACAAACGAGATATTTCACAATTGACATAAGACCCAAGAATTAACCTAATAAGTATTTTATTGGATTGGAAACTTCAAGTAAGAAATTTTAAAATTATCAAATTAATTTACTAGATTTAATCTATTCCCATTAAAAAAAAATGGAAATAAAATTTATATAATAAAAAGAAATCGATCAAAAAAGGGATGACGAAGTGATACAAAAAGAACTCTGTTCTTTGTTAGTCCTATCTATAAGAGGAGAGCATATGAAAAATGTAACCGATTCTTTCCTTTCCTTGGGTCACTGGCCATCCGCCGGGAGTTTCGGGTTTAATACCGATATTTTAGCAACAAATCCAATAAATCTAAGTGTAGTGCTTGGTGTATTGATTTTTTTTGGAAAGGGGGTGTGTGCGAGTTGTGTATTTCAAGAATAGGTTGGATCCATCCGACTGCACTTTATTTATGGTATTTTATTAATTTTATAGGATAAATAGGAAAAAAAGTGCACGATCTCAACGAATTATTTCTGAATAAATTAAGAAATCATATGTAAGAACCATAGCATTTCGTGATTTATTGGTAAATTTGATTCTCTATCAACCAATAATGTGAGACCATTAATATGGTTAAAGCTAAACTGTTTGAAGTCCAGGCAAAACATGGTACTCTTTCTACCGGTACTAAGGTACCGAAATGGTTTAAAAATGAATAGTTGGTAATTTATCTGATATAGAACACTCATATCGATAAAATGATTTGAACCATTTATAAAAAAAATGGGCATCTTGCTCTTTTTTTCCAATGCCGAATCGACGACCTACGTAAAAAAAAAGGAATTTTTGGATTTGAAGAAAAAAAGGAAATAAAAAAATATAGAAATAAATTCTAAATTTAAATTTTAAATTAAATAAAGAATAAATACAAATAAAGAACAAATACAAATAAAGAAAGAACTTTGCTGACAATTATAGATTTTTGTCTGGTCGGAAGAGTCCTCCTAATATTCTGGTCTTATATCAGTTTCGATGTTTTTGAATATAAACAGAAAAGAGAGGGTAGGCTCATTACATTAAAAAAAAAGATATGGGAATGCCCATAACATAAAATAAATAATTGAGCGTGAGAGCCAAATGAATCGAAAGATTCATGTTTGGTTCGGGAAGAGATTATGGAAGTTTTGAAATTAATGGTAAGATAATCTACTTTCATTAAATGATTTATTAGATAATCGAAAACAGAGGATCTTGAGTACTATTCGAAATTCGGAAGAATTACGTAGAGGGGCCATTGAGCAGCTCGAAAGAGCCAGGACTCGATTACGGAAAGTAGAAATAGAAGCAGATGAGTATCGAATGAATGGATACTCTGAGATAGAACGAGAAAAAGAAAATTTGATTAATGCTACTTGTGACACTTTGGAACGATTAGAAAATTACAAAAATGAAACCCTTCATTTTGAACAACAAAG